CTCTTATTTTCGTTTTCACATCTGTATTGATAGTCACTTTTTAAGCGATAGTAATAATTCCAATGAAAGTTACATTTATAATTTAATTTTTAGTGAAAGTGGAAAGATTCGTGAAAGCAAAAATTCCAAGATAAAAACTAATAGGAATCGTAGTAATTTAATGAGTTCTAAGGATTTCGATATAACTAAAAACTACAATAAATTGTGGATTCAATGCGACAATTGTTATGGATTAATGTATAAGAAAGTCGAAATGAATGTTTGTGAAGAATGTGGACATTATTTGAAAATGACTAGTTCAGAGAGAATCGAGCTTTCGATTGATCCGGGTACTTGGAATCCTATGGATGAAGACATGGTTTCTACGGATCCCATTAAATTTCATTCGAGGGAGGAACCTTATAAAAAGGAGGAACCTTATAAAAATCGTATTGACTCTGCTCAAAAAACGACAGGATTGACTGACGCTGTTCAAACAGGTACAGGTCAACTAAAGGGTATTCCGGTAGCCCTTGGGGTTATGGATTTTCAGTTTATGGGGGGTAGTATGGGATCCGTAGTAGGCGAAAAAATAACTCGTTTGATCGAGTATGCTACCAATCAATGTTTACCTCTTATTTTAGTGTGTTCTTCCGGAGGAGCACGAATGCAAGAAGGAAGTTTAAGTTTGATGCAAATGGCTAAAATTTCTTCGGTTTTATGTGATTATCAATCAAGTAAAAAGTTATTCTATATATCAATTCTTACATCTCCTACTACCGGTGGGGTGACAGCTAGTTTTGGTATGTTGGGGGATATCATTATTGCCGAACCCTATGCCTATATTGCATTTGCGGGTAAAAGAGTAATTGAACAAACATTGAAAAAAGCCGTTCCTGAAGGTTCACAAGCGGCTGAATCTTTATTACGTAAGGGCTTATTGGATGCAATTGTACCACGTAATCCTTTAAAAGGTGTTGTGAGTGAGTTATTTCAGCTCCATGCTTTTTTTCCTTTGAACAAAAATTAAATCAAATAGAACAGTTAGTTTATCAGAATTAAACGAAAACCCTGAAAAATTTATTTTTCTTTCGAATCATTTTTTTATCCATATTCTTGTTTACTACTCAGTAAACCTCTATCAACAAGATAAAAAGTTAATTTTTGTTTTCGGGAAGTTCAAATTAGACTAAACAACTAAAACAAAGTTCATTTTCCTCTCTTACTTGCATATGTATAGATAATTAAAATAGAGATATATACAGATGTATAGAGAGTCTTCCATCTTTTTGCATTTCCCGAAAATTCCCTGGTGTTGGATCAGATTCTAATCAATTTTGTAGAAATTTTTATTTATATTTATTATTTATAATGGAATAAAATTTTTTCTTTATTAATGACTATTAGAAGACAAAAAGAACAAAAAGAATAATAAATGTAACAAGGGGATTATGATATATCTATTTTATTTTGAAAGATTAATAAGTCCATTTATTTAGTTTGGCGTTTCTTGTACCTATTTTTTTATTACATTTCTATTAGGTTCTATTCTATATATTTATATTAGGTTGTATATTAGTATTAGATATATATTTACTTAAAGATACTTAGTATAATTATATAATATATATAATAGAAATAATAAAAATACAAGATATTCTAAGATATCTTTAGAATTCAGAATATAACAATAACAGGTACAAATATTAAATTGAGGTACCCATTTTATGACAACTTTCAATAACTTACCCTCTATTTTTGTCCCTTTAGTAGGCCTAGTCTTTCCGGCACTTGCAATGGCTTCTTTATTTCTTCATATTCAAAAAAATAAGATTTTTTAGATCGGATGAGACCTAATCGTATTACTCTTTTTTTATTTTAAAAACTTCGATTCGATAAGACCCATTTGGTAGAATATTGTATAACACATAGATTCCTACAAACATAACTAAAAAAAGCTCTTATGCATGTGTAAACGTATTATATGGGTAAATAAATTTGCGCTCTTTTGAAAAATAGATCATCACCGGGCCGATGTATGAAATTAAAGTCAATGTATTTATTTGTATATTATAGTTATAGGGGATCATATAAAGGAAGGAGATGTTATTATTTTAGATATAAACAATTCTATTAATTACTCCTAAGGTAAATAAAGGTTCACAACAAAAAAGTTGATGAGAGTTACTTTGAAAAAAAAAAAGGAAAGTCATATTTTCTCAATTCCAAAAAATTGTATAACTGGATATAATATATATGAGTTGGCGATCAGAATCTATATGGATAGAATTTATAACGGGGTCTCGAAAAACAAGTAATTTTTGCTGGGCCTTTATACTTTTTTTAGGTTCATTAGGATTCTTATTGGTTGGAACTTCCAGTTATCTTGGTAAAAATTTTATATCGTTATTTGCGTCTCAGCAAATCATTTTTTTTCCACAAGGGATTGTGATGTCTTTCTATGGGATCGCAGGTCTCTTTATTAGTTGCTATTTGTGGTGCACTATTTTGTGGAATGTGGGTAGTGGTTATGATTTTTTCGACCGAAAAGAAGGAATAGTGCGTATTTTTCGTTGGGGATTTCCTGGAAAAAGTCGTCGCATCTTTTTACGATTCCTTATGAAAGATATTCAGTCCATCAGAATAGAAGTTAAAGAGGGTGTTTCTGCTCGGCGTGTCCTTTATATGGAAATTCGAGGTCAAGGGGCTATTCCTTTAATTCGTACTGATGAGAATTTTACTACACGAGAAATTGAGCAAAAAGCTGCTGAATTGGCTTACTTCTTGCGTGTACCAATTGAAGTATTTTGAAATGAATGAATTTTAAAAGACTAAAAACTTTGGCAATAGGAAGAAAAAACTAAAGAATTTCTTTCTTTTTTTTCAATTGAACATTCATCTTTTCTTTTATGCTCGTTTTTTTTTTTTTTTTTTATTTGATAGAAAATATAAAAGAAAGGGAGTTTCTTGATCTCGAAAATAGAATAATATTTTTTATTTGAAAAATTTGAAAAAGCTCTTTTAGTATTGCTCGAAAAAAGGGGGAATAACATCCTGGAAATCCACTTTTTTTCTTGATTCAAATTGGAAGTGTATTCTGAGTCTATTTCTGTATTCTTTCTAGATTCAAAGCAAAGACTACGTATTGAATCAAAAGAAAAAGATAAAATGGATTCATAGGTTCAATACATTCTATTCGAATTAGAATAGAAACTCATGCTCGATAGAAATATTAGATCTAATAGAATCAACAAATGCGGTAGGTTCATTAACAATTCACAGATTCAAAATGGCAAAAAAGAAAGCATTTTTTCCTTTTTTTTATTTTACATTTATAGTCTTTTTGCCCTGGTTGATCTCTCTCTGCTGTAATAAAAGTTTGAAAACTTGGATTACTAATTGGTGGAATACTAGACAATGCGAAACTTTTTTGAATGATATTCAAGAAAAAAGTGTTCTAGAAAAATTCATACAATTAGAGGAACTTTTCCAGCTGGATGAAATGATAAAGGAATACCCAGAAACCGATTTACAACAATTTCGTCTAGGAATCCACAAAGAAACGATTCAATTCATCAAGATACACAATGAGTATCGTATCCATACAATCTTGCACTTCTCGACAAATCTAATATCTTTCGTTATTCTAAGTGGTTATTCCTTTTGGGGGAAGGAAAAGCTTTTTATTCTGAATTCTTGGGTTCAAGAATTCTTATATAATTTAAGTGATACAATTAAAGCTTTTTTGATTCTTTTATTAACTGATTTATGTATCGGATTCCATTCGCCTCACGGTTGGGAACTAATGATTGGTTATATTTACAAAGATTTTGGGTTTGCTCATTATGAGCAAATTTTATCTGGTCTAGTTTCTACCTTTCCAGTCATTCTTGATACAATTTTTAAATATTGGATCTTTCGTTATTTAAATCGTGTATCTCCGTCACTTGTAGTGATTTATCATGCAATAAATGACTAAAAAATGATTCACTGATACAATTCTAATCTTTCTTACCTTATACATCATAACCAAATCAAAGTCGTATTTACTTTACTCTTTTTACCCATGAGGGATTCCTTGTAGATTTCAATAAAAAATTTTTATTTTTTCAGTAAATGTAAATAGCAGAATTGTGGCTAGGGAAGTATATTATCGACCTACCTAACTTTATTGTAGAAATTTTCGGGATAAATGTTTGGACCATGCAAACTAGAAATACCTTTTCTTGGATAAGGGAAGAGATTACTCGCTCCATATCTGTCTCACTCATGATATATATAATAACTTGGGCATCCATTTCAAGTGCATATCCGATTTTTGCCCAGCAGAATTATGAAAATCCACGAGAGGCAACTGGGCGTATTGTATGTGCCAATTGCCATTTAGCTAGTAAGCCCGTGGATATTGAGGTTCCACAAGCGGTACTTCCTGATACTGTATTTGAAGCAGTTGTTAAAATTCCTTATGATATGCAACTAAAACAAGTTCTAGCTAATGGTAAAAAAGGAGCTTTGAATGTGGGAGCTGTTCTTATTTTACCGGAGGGGTTTGAATTAGCCCCCCCCGATCGTATTTCACCCGAGATGAAAGAAAAGATAGGAAATCTGTCTTTTCAGAATTATCGCCCCAATAAAACAAATATTCTTGTGATAGGTCCTGTTCCTGGTCAAAAATATAGTGAAATAACCTTTCCTATTCTTGCCCCAGACCCTGCTACTAATAAAGATGTTCACTTCTTAAAATATCCTATATACGTAGGTGGAAACAGGGGAAGGGGTCAGATTTATCCTGATGGTAGCAAAAGTAACAATACAGTTTATAATGCTACGGCAGGAGGTATAATAAGCAAAATTTTACGAAAAGAAAAAGGGGGATACGAAATAACCATAGTGGATGCATCGAATGGACGCCAAGTGATTGATATTATCCCGCGAGGCCTAGAACTTCTTGTTTCAGAGGGCGAATCCATTAAACTCGATCAACCATTAACGAGTAATCCTAATGTGGGTGGATTTGGTCA